TCTTCGAGGAAGAAGCGAAACATAATCAACTTGAATTCGGGACAGCTATTCGAAATCTTAGGGAAAGACTTGATTTCTTATCTCATGTCTGCTTTTCGTGAAAAAAGACCAATTGAAGGGGAGGGTTTCTTCAAACAACAAGGAGCTGAGGCAACTATTCAATCAAATGATATTGAGCATGTTTCCCATCTCTTCTCGAGAAACAAGTGGGGTATTTCTTTGCAAAATTGTGCTCAATTTCATATGTGGCAATTCCGCCAAGATCTCTTCGTTAGTTGGGGGAAGAATGAGCACGAATCGGATTTTTTGAGGAACGTATCGAGAGAGAATTTTATTTGGTTAGACAATGTGTGGTTGGATCGGTTTTTTAGCAAGGTACGGAATGTATTGTCAAATATTCAATATGATTCCACAAGATCAAGATCTATTTTCGTTCAAGTAAGGGATTCTAGCCAATTGAAAGGATCTTCTGATCAATCCATAGATCATTTCGATTCCATTAGAAATGAGGATTCAGAATATCCCACATTGATCGATCAAACAGAGATTCAGCAACTAAAAGAAAGATCGATTCTTTGGGATCCTTCCTTTCTTCAAACGGAACGAACAGAGATAGAATCAGATCAATTCCCGAAATGCCTTTTTGGATCTTCCTCAATGTCCCGGCTATTCACGGAACGTGAGAAGCAGATGAATAATCATCTGCTTCCGGAAGAAATCGAAGAATTTCTTGGGAATCCTACAAGATCAATTCGTTCTTTTTTCTCTGACAGATGGTCAGAACTTCATCTGGGTTCGAATCCTATTGAGAGGTCCACCAGAGATCAGAAATTTTTGAAGAAAAAACAAGATGTTTCTTTTGTCCCTTCCAGGCGAGCGGAAAATAAGGAAATGGTTGATATATTCAAGATAATTACGTATTTACAAAATACCGTCTCAATTCATCCTATTTCATTCTTGAACAAAAATCCATTTTTTGATTTATTTCATCTATTCCATGACCGGAACAAAAGGGGATACACGTTACACCACGATTTTGAATCAGAAGAGAGATTTCAAGAAATGGCAGATCTATTCACTCTATCAATAACCGAGCCGGATCTGGTGTATCATAGGAGATTTGCCTTTTCTATTGATTCCTACGGGTTGGATCAAAAAAAATTCTTGAATCAGGTATTCAACTCCAGAGATGAATCGAAAAAGAAATCTTTATTGGTTCTACCTCCTCTTTTTTATGAAGAGAATGAATCTTTTTATCGAAGGATCAGAAAAAAATCGGCCCGGATCTACTGCGGGAATGATTTGGAAGATCCAAAACGAAAAACAGCGGTATTTGCTAGCAACAACATAATGGAGGCAGTCAATCAATATAGATTGATCCGAAATCTGATTCAAATCTATGGGTACATAAGAAATGTATCTAATCGATTCTTTTTAATGAATAGATCCGATCACAACTTCGAATATGGAATTCAAAGGGATCAAATAGGAAATGATACTCTGAATCATATAACTATAATGAAATATACGATCAACCAACATTTATCGAATTTGAAAAAGAGTCAGAAGAAATGGTTTGATCCTCTTATTTCTCGAACCGGGAGATCCATGAATCGGGATCCTGATGTATATAGATACAAATGGTCCAATGGGAGCAAGAATTTCCAGGAACATTTCCTTTCTGAACAGAAGAACCATTTTCAAGTAGTGTTCGATCGGTTACGTATTAATCAATATTCGATTGATTGGTCCGAGGTTATAGACAAACAAGATTTGTCTAAGTCACTTCGTTTCTTTTTGTCCAAGTCACTTCTCTTTTTGTCCAAGTCACTTTTCTTTTTGTCCAAGTCACTTCCCCTTTTCTTTGTGAGTATCGGGAATACCCCCATTCATAGGTCCGAGATCCACATCTATGAATTGAAAGGTCCGAATGATCAACTCCGCAATCAGTTGTTAGAATCAATAGGTGTTCAAATCGTTCATTTGAATAAATTGAAACCCTTCTTATTGGATGATCATGATACTTCCAAAAGACCGAAATCCTTGATCAATGGAGGAACAAGATTACCATTTTGCTTCAAAAAGATACCAAAGTGGGTGATTGACTCATTCCATACTAGAAATAATCGCAGGAAATCCTTTGATAACACGGATTCCTATTTATCAATGATATTCCATGATCGAGACAATTGGCTGAATCCCGTGAAACCATTTCATAGAAGTTCATTGATATCTTCTTTTTATAAAGCAAATCCACTTCGATTCTTGAATGATCCAAATCGCTTCTGGTTCTATTGTAACAAAGGATTCCCTTTTTATGTGGAAAAGACCCGTATCAATAATTATGATCCTACATATGGACAATTCCTCACTATCTTGTTCATTCGCAACAAAATATTTTCTTCGTGCGTCGGTAAAAAAAAACATATTTTTGGGGAGAGAGAGACTATTTTGTCAATCGAGTCACAGGTATCTGACATATTTATACCTAACGATTTTACACAAAGTGGTGACGAAAGGTATAACTTGTACAAATTTTTCCATTTTCCAATTCGATCCGAGCCATTCGTTCGTAGAGCTATTTACTCGATCGCAGACATTTATACAACACCTCTAACAGAGGAACAAATAGTTAATTTTGAAAGAACTTATTGTCAGCCTCTTTCAGATATGAATCTATCTGATTCAGAAGGGAAGAACTTGCATGAGTATCTCAGTTTCAATTCAAACATGGATTTGATTCACACTCCATGTTCTGAGAAGGATTTCCCATCTGGAAAGAGGAAAAAAAAACGGAGTCTTTCTCTAAAGAAATGCGTTGAGAAAGGGCAGATGTATAGAACCTTTCAACGAGATAGTGCTCTTTTCAATCTCTCAAAATGGAATCTCTTCCAAACATATATGCCATGGTTCCTTACTTCGACAGGGTGGAAATATCTAAATTTCACCACCCTTTTAGAGATTTTTTCAGAACCATTGCCGATACTAAGGATACTAAGTAGCAGGCACAAATTTGTATCCGTTTTGAGAGATATTATGCATGTATCAGATATATCATGGCCAATTCCTCAGAAGATTCTTCCACAATGGACTCTGACTCTGAAAAGTAAGATTTCGAGTCTGATAAGTGAGATTTCGAGTAAGTGTTTCCAGAATCTCCTTCTGTCCGAAGAAACGATTCATCGAAATAATGAGTCACCCGTTCCATTGATATGGACACATCTGAGATTAACAAATGCTCGGGAGTTCCTCTATTCAATCCTTTTCCTTCTTCTTGTTGCTGGATATCTCGTTCGCATACATCTTCTCTTTGTTTCCCGAGCCTCTAGTGAGTTACAGACAGAGTTAGAAAAGATCAAATCTTTGATGATTCCATCATACATGATTGAGTTGCGAAAACTTTTGGATAGGTATCCTACATCTGAATCTGAACTGAATTCTTTCTGGTTAAAGAATCTCTTTCTAGTTGCTCTGGAACAATTAGGAGATTTTCTGGAAGAAATACGGGTTTCTGCTTCTGGTGGCAACATGCTATTGGTTGGTGGTTCCGCTTATGGGGTCAAATCAATACGTTCTAAGAAGAAATATTTGAATATCAATCTCATCGATCTCAGAAGTATCATACAAAATCCCATCAATCGAATCGCTTTTTCGAGAAATACGAGACATCTAAGTCGTACAAGTAAAGAGATCTATTCATTGATAAGAAAAAGAAAAGGGGTGAACGGTGATTGGATTGATGAGAAAATAGAATCCTGGGTCGCGAACAGTGATTTGGTTGATGATGAAGAAAGAGAATTCTTGGTTCAGTTCTCCACCTTAACGACCGAAAAAGAAAAAAGGATTGATCAAATTCTATTGAGTCTGACTCATAGTGATCATTTATCAAAGAATGACTCTGGTTATCAAATGATTGAACAACCGGGATCAGTTTACTTACGATACTTAGTTGACATTCATAAAAAGTATCTAATGAATTATGAGTTCAATAGATCCTGTTTAGCAGAAAGACGGATATTCCTTGCTCATTATCAGACAATCACTTATTCACAAACCCCGTGTGGGGCTAATAGTTTTCATTTCCCATCTCATGGAAAACCCTTCTCGCTCCGTTTAGCCCTATCCCCTTCTAGGGGTATTTTAGTGATAGGTTCTATAGGAACTGGACGATCCTATTTGGTCAAATACCTAGCGACAAACTCCCATGTTCCTTTCATTACGATATTTCCGAACAACTTTCCGTATTCGTATTACAAGCCTGAAGGTTTTTTTATTGATAATAGTGATAGTGACGATAGTGATTATCGTGACGATATCGATATTGATGATAGTGACGATATTGATGATGACCTTGATCTTGATACGGAGCTGCTAGATATGACGAATGTGCTAACTATGGATATGCCGCCGAGTATATATGGATTTTATATCGATATCACCTTTCGATTCGCATTAGCAAGAGCAATGTCTCCTTGCATAATATGGATTCCAAACATTCATGATCTGTATGTGAATTACAGATCCTTCGGTCTATTACAGAACTATCTCTCCAGAGATTGTGAAAGATATTCCACTAGAAATATTCTTGTTATTGGTTCGACTCATATTCCCCAAAAAGTGGATCCCGCTCTAATAGCTCCGAATAAATTAAATACATGCATTAAGATACGAAGGCTTCTTATTCAACAACAACGAAAGCACTTTTTCATTCTTTCATATACTAAAGGGTTTCACTTGGAAAAGAAAATGTTCCATACTAACGGATTCGGGTCCATAACCATGGGTTCCAATGCACGAGATCTTGCAGCACTTATCAATGAGGCCCTATCCATTAGTATTACACAGAAGAAATCAATTATAGAAACTAATACAATTAGATCAGCTCTTCATAGACAAACTTGGGATTTGCGATCCCAGGTAATATCGGTTCAGGATCATGGGATCCTTTTCTATCAGATAGGAAGGGCTGTTGCACAAAATGTACTTCTAAGTAATTGCCC